TAAATATGAAGCAACGTAAAATAAACCAAATTTGATACCTGAATATTCGGTTTGATAACCTGCTACTAATTCTTCTTCTGCTTCTGGTAAATCAAAGGGTAATCTCTCACATTCCGCTAGCGAAGAAATTAGAAAAACGAAAAATCCTATAGGTTGACGCCACAAATTCCACCCCCAAAAACCATATTTTGATTGCGCTTCAACTATATCAACTGTACTTGAACTGTTAGATAATCATAGTCGGCGATAACATCACTGCTACCATCTCTATTACAGAACCGTACATGAGATTTTCATCTCATACAGCTCCTCGAGGGTCACAGATAAATCTAAAAACCTGTTCGATATTCTTTATTAATCTTAATATGTTTGTACGATAGATAAACAAACTAAAAATATATTTATTGTAAGGTCCCGAATTAGACCAATGAAATTCTGTCTGCTAGAGAATATATTTCTAATAAACCGTGCTTCGGAATTGATCTCATCTTTTTTTTAACCATTCAATTGTTCTTTGTTGAGTAATAACTTAATCCTTGAATAAAATATTTTTTTTTAGCAATTTTTATTAATAGATTAATAGAAATTTCAACCTATGATTTTTGATTACAAAAATTAGACATTCGTTCATGAATCAGGATAAGAATTTGAATTCTTTAAAGTTTCTATGATAGAAAATAAAAAAGCTGTCTTTGTTTTCTATTCTATTTTCCATTCTTTCTATTTTTTTTGTTCCTATTCTCCTTTCTCATAAAAGGGGAGACGTAAAAAAGGGTAAAAGATTACTTCGTTCTTAATAGTTATTTACTTAATCGGGGATAGGAGCATACTCTGGATCGAAATCATGGGGAGTACTACTTGGTCGTTTCTACTAACTTAAAGCCCCAATTTGATTTTCTTGATGTCGAAATATTCGGTTGGATAATTTGCATTATTTACATTACTAATCCTTTTTGTATCTTGGTGTTCCTAATCATCCACTCTTTTTTGCTCAATCCTCTATTATTCTTATAGTAATACAACTATGGGAATAGATAGTAAAAATTTTCTAGAATTGGATCTTTTATTTTAAACCCGCTTCAAGCCATGATGACTAATGAATCAAGCTTGGGGTAAACAGTATAGACTTTTGTTTTCTTTTCATTTAACTCTTGTACATAGGCAATGAGACTCCACTTTATACTGCGAATTTTTAAGCTGTTTTCTTTCACTCATATAACTATCTGGTTTAGTTCATTTAACTTTTTTCCTAGAAATGAAAAACGAAATAAGAGAAAGTTTATGTTTTAACGAATCACACGTAGAGATATTGATAACACACATAGAGTTAATGGTATTTCATAACTAATTGATTGAGCAGCAGCTCGCAGACCACCTAAAAAGGAATATTTATTATTTGATCCATATCCTGACATAAGAAGTCCAATGGGAGCAATACTTGAAATAGCAATCCATAAAAAAACACCTATACTGAGATCGGCTAGAACAAGATGATAACCAAAAGGAATTACTGAATAACTTAACAAAATGGATATGACAGCTAGGGAGGGGCCAATACTGAATAAACTAATATTTCCTCTAGATGGAATAAGATTCTCTTTAAAAAGCAATTTTGTCCCATCCGCTAAAGCTTGAAGAATACCCAAAGGGCCAGCATATTCAGGGCCAATACGTTGTTGTATCCCGGCAGATATTTCTCTTTCTAACCAAACAATTACGAGTACACCTATTGTAATTCCTAATACAGTAGTTAAAATAGGGACAAACAGCCATATGATACCATAGATTTCTTTTAAGAATTCCAACCTAGAAAAAGAATTGATAGCTTCTACTTCTCTTGTATTAATTATCATTTCAACGATCAACTTCTCCCATAATGATATCGATGCTACCTAGTATCGTCATAATATCAGCCAATTTCATTCTTTTAACTAATTGAGGAAGAATTTGCAAATTGACAAAACCTGGTGGTCTAATTTTCCATCTCCAAGGAAAAACATTCTGATCTCCTATCATAAAAACCCCCAATTCTCCTTTTGGGGCTTCGACTCTTACATAAAGTTCTTGCTTTGACAATTCAAAAGTAGGAGAAGGTTTTTTACTAATGAATCGGTATTCAAAATCATTCCATTCGGTATTTCTGACTCCAGCAAAGCGCCGGGTTTCTAAATTCTCATAGGGCCCTCCTGGAATTCCTTCCAGAGCCTGTTGAATAATTTTTATAGACTCTATCATTTCACTGATTCGTACTAAATAACGAGCTAATGAATCCCCCTCTTTTTGCCATTGTACTTCCCAGTCAAATTCGTCATAACACTCATAATTATCAACCTTACGAAGATCCCATTGTATTCCGGAAGCTCGTAACATTGGTCCTGATAAACCCCAATTTATGGCTTCCTCTTCACTAACAACGCCTACCCCTTCAACTCGTTCTAAAAAAATAGGATTCCGCGTAATGAGCTTTTTATATTCAGCAACCTCCCTTAAAAAATAATCGCAAAAATCCAAACATTTATCTATCCAGCCATGAGGTAGATCGGCGGCTATTCCTCCAATACGAAAATAATTATGCATCATTCGCATACCGGTGGCAGCTTCGAATAGATCATATATTAATTCTCGTTCTCGAAAAATATAGAAGAAGGGAGTCTGTGCACCAATATCTGCCATAAAGGGTCCAAGCCATAACAAATGAGAAGCTATACGACTCAACTCCAACATAATTATTCTGATATAGCTAGCTCTTTTAGGAACTTGAATATTTCCCAATCGCTCTGGTGCATTTACAGTTATTGCTTCTGTAAACATAGTAGCTAAATAATCCCAACGTGTTACATAAGGTAAATATTGTATAATTGTTCGATTTTCTGCAATTTTTTCCATCCCTCTATGTAAATAACCCAATATTGGTTCACAGTCGATAACATCTTCACCATCTAGAGTAAGGATAAGTCGAAGAACACCATGCATTGATGGGTGGTGAGGACCCATATTCACTATCATGAGGTCCTTTCTTGTAACTGGTGCAGTCATAGGTTTTTTCCCGATTCATTCTTCCATGAATTGCTGAAAATCAAAAGAGGGTCATCAAAAGTAAAATCATTTTTTAAATTAACGCGTTTTTATTTCTCGAATATTCAACTGACCTATTAATTCTTTATAACGTACTCTATTTTTTTTTGATAAATAAGCTAGCAGTCGTTGGCGCTTTCCCAAAATTTTCCGCAGACCTCTCTGAGATAAATAGTCTTTTTTGTTCAATTCCAAATGGGAAGTAAGCTTTCGTATTTTATTAGTAAAACAGAATACTTGGAATTCCACAGACCCCGGGTTTTCTTCTTTTTCTTTTTGTGAAATTACTGAATTTTTTACCATAAAAAAATCCTCCTTTTTTTACAAATATGAATTTTACTGATCAGTAATAATAATGCGAGTTAGTGGTATACATAAGAAACTTACTTTTTTATGGAATTCTATATCTAATTTTATTAAATAATTAAATAATAAAGAATCCATCCAATTAACCAATTAAACTGGCATTCAAATAGGTATACAAAACAATAGTCTATTTTGCATTTTCAAAAGAAAATTATTTCAATCTTAAAATAAAGAAGATTTTGTTGATTCGTTTTTAGAAATAATGGATACCTCATTACATTAAATTAGTATCATATATTAGACTAAAATGTAAGACAAGTTATATGTGCATTTGTTTGCTTTCATATATCAGATATGGTACTATATAAAGTTTCATTAATTACTTTTCAATTGCGGGATACATACGTATCCTTAACAGACTGAAACGACTTCCGTTATTTGTATCAAACCAATAGCGACTCATACAAGCTAAATCTTCTAATCGATAATTGGGCCAAAGAAGTAATTTTAATTTAATTAATTGATGTCTATCAAGATCGTTATTTTTATTCAAAAATTGACTAGAACTTTTAAAATTATTCCCATTACAAAATATTATATTTTTCTCGATACCTTGACTATTCTTTGAATGGAAACAAATTAGAATTCTCAATTCTCTACGACGTCGAGACGCTAAAATATTTTCAGGGAAAAACAAATAATAATTATTATTTCCGGTTAGATGGCTTCGAATGGATTTATCAAAATCCTCCTTATCGACATATATTTTCTCTTGGTATCTTTGATTAATACGATGTCTACTCGTATGAACTAATGAAATATTTATGGTTTGGTGCATAATAAACTGGCCTGATTTTTTTACAGACAGACGAAGAGGTTCGATAATCAATCTTCCCCTTTTCATCAATTCTGTAAGAGTTAAATTCTTTTTAATCAGCATTATATCAAGATTCATTTCTCTCCTTTGAATAGAGGATAGGGCTATTTTTTTTGGATTTCTCAGTCTAAGCAGAAGACAATATATTTTGATATTATTGATCATTCTTTGATTCAAAGAACCATCCCATCTTAATTGAAAAAGTAAATATCTTTTGAGGAAGAAATAAAGTTCTGCTTCTGTATTGCTCTTGTATTGTTTTTTCTTTTGTAGTTTTTTCATGTCTGATTCGGAATAAGTTTCCGCAATCTCGTTTTCTTGGTTTAATAGAACAGATATACGACTTTCTTGGTTTTGCATAATTGATCGAAGAGCTCTTTGATTTGCAAATTCTTTTTCTTTTTTATTCTTGAATTCAAAATATTTTTTTTCGTTTGACGGTATAATTCCTTTTTGTTTTCTATTCAGGTTTTTAGTTTCACTAAGATTTTCATTTATATTCAAATTCAAAAAAAGGAATTTGCTTGGTATAAACCAGGGTTTAATTTTATATGCATTATAAAATAGGAAAAATTCTGGAAAGAACCAAAGTTCTAGGTTTGATATAGGATGACTTAGTATTTCTGTATTCATTCCCATCCAATCCCATTTTTTTTTTTTATTGGATGAATTTCTTTCTTCATCTTGATGAATCATAAAATAAAAAAGAGCTTTTTTATCAATTTTTTCAATTATTTGATAATTTGGAGCCTCGGTCTTAGTATTTTGGTTCCTATTGGTATTGACCCAAGCTTCAATATCTATTTTTTTTTGAAAACAAAAATTGATAATTTTCCAATCAAAATATTTTCGATCCATATTTTTTTCCATATATATACTAGCACTTTTTCCTCGAAAATTATTGATAGGGATATAGGCTAATCTAGCAAATTTGTTTCTTTTTTGTGTATTGTAATTATAAAAATTATTTTGCGTTTTATTTACTTGGAATGGTGATCTATAAATAGATAGGTCCTCCTTCTTTTCATAATTAATAGATCTATAAGATAAAAGATTATATCTATAGTATTTTTGAAAATTATCTTTCTGATTTGGTAATAAATATACTTCGTAATCACTTTGTTTTTTATAATAACTCAATTGTTCTTTTTCATATGAATCTGCTTTGTTTAAATTTTTATCTCGAATTGTACGACATTTTTTTGTGCTATTTCGCCATTTTTGTGCTATTAATTTAGACCATTTAATCTGAGATAAATTATATTGATAATAACCTCTTAACCAGCCTTTCCATTGATTTTTTTTCGAGTTCGTAAGTTTCTTATCTTTTAATTTAGAATCAATTATTCCTTGTCTGCCAAAATTATTGTTTATTGAAGTTTTAAGAAAAAAAGATGTTCCGCGATATTCAAGAATATTAAACAAATTAGGGGCTTGGACTTTTGATAATTTGTAAAATACATATGCTTGTGAGAAGGAGGATAATTTATCAAAATTCTGTGAATTATTATTACTAATATTATAAAAGGACTTTTGTATAGTTGAAATAAAGTTAATTGTATTTTGATTGGTTTTATTACCTTTTTCGTGATTTTTTTTAGTATTGGAAATAGGTTTATCAATAATAGTTTTTATTGATTCAAGAAAAAGTTTTGTATGTATTTTGGGAATATTAATAATAGATAGAAGGATATCTATATATATATTTTCAATGAAAAAATTTATAAAAAAAGAAAATTTACGGATTATTCGAGCACTACGTCGTTTTAATATTTGCCAAATAATTTTTGTTAATTCGAATCTTTTAGCATTATAACTATTTTTATTAGTACTAACATTTATTCCGGGAGTCACTTTCTTTTTTTCTTTTGTAATTCTTTCTATTTTTTTTCTAATTATACTTGTTCTATCAGTTAGACCATTCATTTTTTTTTCTGTTAGTAAAAAATTTGTCCAATTTCTAGATTTAATTTGATCCATTGATTCATTAATTATTTGATTATCTGTTATAGAATCTTTTTCTTTTTTAGTTTCTCTTGATTTATTTACTTCTTTCAATCTACTAAACAATCTACTAAATCTAAATATTAATATAATCTTATTTATTTTTGAGATTTCTTTTATTTTATTTTTGAAATTTCCAAGTTTTTTTTCGAGTTTCTTTAAAATAGGTTCAAAAAAGGAAGGCCTTTTTCGAGGAGAACCAAAAGGAAGTTCAGTTTCCATTCCCCAAACTGTTAAAAAACAAAAATTATTTTTTTGACCTTTCTTTTTGATTCGATCTAGATAAGAATACCTTAGTTTATATCCGTGCCAAGGTTTTAGACAGAAAGGAAATAGGATTTTTATCTGAATGCCGTCTAGTAACCAATTTTTTGGAAATTCTCTTTCTGATAATTGAACACCATTATAGGTGCATTTAATATGTATTTCTCTATTCCATTCCTTTAAATCTTCAGACCATTCAGGAAATTGCAATAGTACCATACGGGCAATGTTTTTAGCTACTATTAATGAAGGTAATAGAATATATTTTCTAAGAGTTGATTGAGTTATTAACATTAAACCTCTTATTACTTGCGCAAACGGGATCATATCCCAAGCTTCTGCTATTTCTATGCGTGCTTTCTCCTTTCTTTTGTTCTCTTCTTTTTTGTCCTTCTCGTTTTTTTTTTCTTCTTTTCTCTCTTCTTCTGTGTAATCTGAAATTTTTAGTTCTGCTCCCTCTTTCATCCAGTTTCGAAAAATTAGTTTCATTAGTCCTGAGGTATCAAAAGAAAAAAGACCCAGTTTGCCTATTCTCTTCAAAAAGAGGAGAGAGTGCACATTTGCTTGAAAGAGTTCCCAAATAATTGTTTTACGCCTTTGTGCTCGCATAGAACCTTTGATTATGTCTCTCCGAAAATCCGATTGTTGTGAATAGCGTATTAAAGCCACCTCCTCTGTTTGATCAGGATTGTTAGTATCTTTATTAGTAGTGTCACTGGTTTCCGTATTATCACTAAAAATCACTACTCGTTTAAATTTTCTTGAACGAATTTCATGATCAATGGGTACTTCTTCTTCACCCTCGCCTTCCTGTTGTTCTAATTCATTGATTAATTTATATGACCATCGAGGTATGTTTTTACTTATTTCTTTTATTCCAATAATTTTTTTTTTTCTTTTTTTATTATTAGTTATAATTGCATTGAATAAAAATTTGAAAAAGTTTGTTTCCTTTTCGAACTCAACTCTTTCTT